GTCTTCCTGAGCAGGCCTTTTATTTGGTAGGTAACATCGACGAAGCTACCGCGAAAGCTATGAACTTAGAAATGGAGAACAAATTAAAGAAATGACCTTAAATCTTTGTGTACTGACTCCTAATCGAAGTGTTTGGAATTCAGAAGTAAACGGAATCATTTTACCTACTAATAATGGCCAAATCGGCGTATTACCAAACCATGCTCCTACTGCCACAGCGGTAGATATAGGGATTTTAAGAATACGCCTTAACGACCAATGGGTAACAATGGCTTTGATGGGCGGTTTTGCTAGAATAGGCAATAATGAGATCACTATTTTAGTAAATGAGGCTGAGAAGGGTAGTGACATTGATCCGCAAGAAGCTCAGCAAACTCTTGAAATAGCAGAAGCGAACTTGAGGAAGGCGGAAGGAAAGCGACAAGGAATTGAAGCAAATTTAGCTCTCAGACGAGCTAGGACACGAGTAGAAGCTAGCAATACGATTTCGTAACCAGTGAGTGCGTCCAAATAATCAAAAGAAATTCTGATTATACAATTTTTGTCTAGCGAATGTATATATAGAAGATATCATACATATCTTATTTGTATTTTGTTTGATTCAATCAACAAAATACAAATAAAAAAAAATAGGATTCTGATACAACGAAAAAAAAAAAATGAAATAGAAAAATTAAAATAATGATAATAATTTTCATTTTAATAGGATTAATAATCCGAGGTGAGTAGAAAAACTTATTAGATACCGGAGTGAAGGGTATCTAATAAGTTTTACCTACTATTGGATTTGAACCAATGACTCTTGCCGTATGAAAGCAATACTCTAACCACTGAGTTAAGTAGGTCTTTTATCATTACAAGGAGGACTAAATATAACCATCCCATAGATTGATTATAAATCCAATATTGCTTATAAGCAATATCAATCAAACAGGTCGAAGAGTAGATTGTGGAATATTTATCTTGACAAGAAATTATCTACATGCTAAAATAAGAAGCATAAACACAAGGGCTATAGCTCAGTTAGGTAGAGCACCTCGTTTACACGTGCGCCAATGTTTTTCAGGGGAGTCCATCATACAATCCAAAAAAATTATCTTTTTGCGAAATCGATGTCTTACTCTATGATTTTAAAGAAACAAAACAAGAGAACAATAGCCTGACAATTAGTTCTAGTTTGGTCCGATTCAAGTGTCCGTTTAGTTACCAAATAGAACCCACTATTGATTTGAAATCTTGTCTTGATAGGGTGAATACCCCAGCCTATTCAATGCTAGGCATAATGAGTATAAGGGCCTCAAAAAATCTCTTTTCGTCCTATGAACTTTAAGGTGTATGAAGTTTCATATTGTATTTTTTAAGCAAAACGATAGAGACTCCATTTAATTTTTCAATTGATCTAGGCCAAAGGCAGACCTACGTCAAGATAACTCTTCTTTGAAACACTTTGGTAGTGCTTTTGAATCAAAGTTCAAATAAATAATGAATCGGAGCACATGGAACCATTTTCTTTCTATCAAAAAAAAATATGGTGGACTAACTGATATTTATATCAGTTAATGAAAGAGCCCAATGCAAAAAAAGTGCCTGTTGGGTCTTTGAAACAGTTCAAATCATTTTGATTGAGAATAATAAGTTTGATCTGTTTTACCGAGAAGGTCTACGGTTCGAGTCCGTATAGCCCTAATAAATTTATATATTATTCGAATGAATATTATTTCATTCCAACCTAACCAACCAACTACAATTGAATAAGTGGATCTAGGAACAACTTACTTAACTTAACTATGAATTGTTTCCTAGAGTTAGATTTGTAGACAAACCTGGTTTTGAAAAGGATCTTTGGTAAATTTCATCGGAAACATGGTCCAAAAACTTTTTGTCTTACCTCTCGCAAAACAAGTAATCTTTTGATTACTTTTACAATCAATCGAAACTCCTCTGCCCGAATTTTAATTAAATATACCAACACGATTTACGAATTGAAATCAAAATTCTGAAACATTTTCTTACGTGTGAATTCTCTATTCTAAGAAAAAAAAAAAATGATAATTCAATTTAGAATTTTTTCTTTGTTTAGAAAAAAATGGAGGTGAAAGTGAGAAAGTTTTATTGGTATATGTATACGATAAGAACAATATATATTTTTATATAATTACAAAGTAGAATGGAAAACAAAATGAAAATAAGATCCCAGCCAATCACTCTTGAAACTAAACCCATCCCGCAGGAAACAAACGAAACTCGGTTAGGTGGTTTAGTCAAAATGAATTGTTGTTTTGACTAAAAAGTTATGGATAAATTGACAATTCCAATTCGAATCAACTAATTCGGCATATTTTCCACATTCATAAGGAGTCCGCCTATGTTTCTGCTTTATGAATATGATATTTTCTGGGCATTTTTAATAATATCAAGTGTTATTCCTATTTTAGCATTTCTATTTTCCGGAATTTTAGCTCCGAATAACAAAGGACCCGAGAAACTTTCTAGTTACGAA